TGATCTGGATGTAACTCAAAAATACAGGCATTTGTGGGTTCAATGCGAAAATTGTTATGGATTAAATTATAAGAAATTTTTTAAATCCAAAATGAATCTTTGTGAACAATGTGGATATCATTTGAAAATGAGTAGTTCAGATAGAATCGAACTTTCGATCGATCCGGGTACTTGGGAGCCTATGGATGAAGACATGGTCTCTTTGGATCCCATTGAATTTCATTCGGAGGAGGAGCCTTATAAAAATCGTATCGATTCTTATCAAAGAAAGACAGGATTAACCGAGGCTGTTCAAACAGGCATAGGGCAACTAGACGGTATTAACGTAGCAATTGCGGTTATGGATTTTCAGTTTATGGGGGGTAGTATGGGATCCGTAGTCGGGGAGAAAATTACCCGTTTGATTGAATACGCTACTAAAGAATTTCTACCTCTTATTATAGTGTGTGCTTCCGGAGGGGCACGCATGCAAGAAGGAAGTTTGAGCTTGATGCAAATGGCTAAAATATCTTCTGCTTTATATGATTATCAATCAAATAAAAAGTTATTCTATGTACCAATCCTTACATCTCCTACTACCGGTGGGGTGACAGCTAGTTTTGGTATGTTGGGGGATATCATTATTGCCGAACCCAATGCCTACATTGCCTTTGCGGGTAAAAGAGTAATTGAACAAACATTGAATAAAACAGTACCGGACGGTTCACAAGCGGCTGAGTATTTATTCCAGAAGGGCTTATTCGATCTAATCGTACCACGTAATACTTTAAAAAGCGTTCTGAGTGAGTTATTTCAACTCCACACTTTCTTTCCTTTGAATCAAAAATAAAACATTAAGTTCAATTATTTTGAGCAAACAAGTAATTAGTTTATCGGAATCCAAGTTAAAATTAGACGAATGGGGTTTTCTTTGTTGGCATAAGATCTAATTATATAAAGAATAAAAAGTCACAGAAAATCCGCCCCTTTTTCTATATTCCTGATTATTGATCAAGAAGCCTCTATTAACAAGATAAAAGATGAAATTCTTATTTTCGTGAAATTAGGCAAATCAAAAAAATATACTCTTCTCGTCATATATAATGAAAATCTATAAAATATAGAATTTTTTCTTTTTTTTATATCTTACGATAATCCTATTTTGACTAAGAATCCCTGATGGATGGGATTCTAACAAACCCTTCAATATATTCAATATAAATAGAATCTAATTAATTTTTAAGAAACTTTTTGCTTAGTAAATGAAATTCGAAGACAAGAGCAAAAAATGAAGAAAATAATATCTCATCCATATCCTTTCAAATCTTTCATGTAGAAAGATCAAAAACTACATTATATACTCACTTAGATAGATACTTATATTTATACTTAATAGCTATTAAGTAATAATAATAATTCCAATTTAGAATTATCAAATTATAATAAGATATCTTTATATATAATAAGATATCTTTATATAATCAATATAAAATCTAAAAAATAATAACAGGTACAAATAGTAAATCGAGGTACCCATTCTATGACAACTCTTAACTTTCCCTCTGTTTTGGTCCCTTTAGTGGGCCTAGTATTTCCGGCAATTGCAATGGCTTCTTTATTTCTTCATGTTCAAAAAAACAAGATTGTTTAGAGCCGACGGCACAAAATCTCATCCATTTTTTTCAAATCGACGTTTGTATCATAACACAGATATCCATTTAGCAAAATATGGTATAAGCGGCTTCCGCCGAAAAATTCTTATGCCTCCAGAAAATGCTATGTTCTAGCTATTTTCAAATAGACCCGAATCGGCGGATGGCTGAACTGTAACGTTGGTCTATCTATATGTATGTGGCTATCTTTAGTGAGATCATACGAAGGGTATGTTATTAGTTTAGATCTAACCAATTTAATGAATTACTCCTAAAGGTTCACATCAAACTAGTGCTAGTTGATGCGAGTTACTTCGGAAACAAACGGACTAAAGTCAACTTCATTTGGGGTATTCTCTCAATTCCAAAAAAGCAACGGGATCAAGTATGAGTTGTCGATCAGAACATATATGGATAGAACCTATAAAGGGGGCTCGAAAAACAAGTAATTTCTGCTGGGCTATTATCCTTTTTTTAGGTTCATTAGGATTCTTGTTGGTTGGAACCTCGAGTTATCTTGGTAGAAATTTGATATCTTTATTTCCGTCTCAGCAAATAGTTTTTTTTCCACAAGGAATTGTGATGTCTTTCTATGGGATCGCGGGTCTTTTTATTAGCTCCTATTTGTGGTGCACAATTTCGTGGAATGTAGGTAGTGGTTATGATCGATTTGATATAAAAGACGGAATAGTGTGTATCTTTCGTTGGGGATTTCCTGGAAAAAATCGTCGGGTCTTCCTCCGATTTCTTATAAAAGATATTCAATCCGTCAGAATAGAAGTTAAAGAGGGTATTTATGCTCGGCGTGTCCTTTATATGGATATCCGAGGCCAGGGAGCCATTCCATTGACTCGTACTGATGAGAATTTTACTCCACGGGAAATGGAACAAAAAGCTGCTGAATTGGCCTATTTCTTGCGTGTACCAATTGAAGTATTTTAAGAAATGAGCCGATAAATGAATGCTTTCTCAGCAGGCGGGCAAAAACGCAAGAATCCTCTTTTTCTAGAACATAACTTAATTGAGGTTTCTTCAGAACATTCATTCGAGTCAAAGCAGACATATATGGAACAAGTATAAAAAAACTCTTTTGGGGATCTTTTATATATATCGAAATATACACAACTCAATAAAAAAAAATAATAATAATAAACAAATAGAAATATCTCATAATAAACCATTTCGAAATAAGGAAATCCCCCTTTTTACTTGTTGGAATTGAGATTTTAGATTCAGATAGATCATATCTTGTCATTTTTTCGACGCTTCTTTTTGTGCTCCTTAATGACCAAAAAATTGGCTCTCTTATAATGATAACTAGCCAATTTTTGTCATTTTTTGCCACTCATTTTTCACAATATTATTCAGAAAATTCCCTCCATTATTCTATCCCTGACTACTTTCAATTTTTTCGAAATATTCTATCTTTTTATATAATGATAGAAAAGGAGTTCTTTCGTCTCAAAATCTGAATAATATTCATATTCATTATTTTAATTTTCGGGGCATTCATCGAAAGGAGATATGTACTTCGAATTTGACTATAGGGAAACAATATTTTTTGATTCTTTATTCATTCGAATTTTTCGTCTATTTCTGTATTTTTTTCTAGATTCAAGGCCTAACCACGAAATCACAAATAAAAAATAATGAATATATTCATAGGTTTGATAACTTGTACTTGTAATAGAATTGATGCGCGAGAGAAATATTAGATTACATAGAGTTGACGAATGAGATGGGTTCATTAACAATTCACAGATGAAAAAATGGCAAAAAAGAAAGCATTCACTCCTCTTTTATATCTTGCATCTATAGTATTTTTGCCCTGTTGGATTTCTCTCTTATTTCAAAAAAGTCTGGAATCGTGGGTTACTAATTGGTGGAATACTAGGCAATCCGAAACTTTTTTGAATGATATTGAAGAAAATAGTATTCTAGAAAAATTCATAGAATTAGAGGAACTCCTCTTCTTAGAGGAAATGATCAAGGAATACTCGGAGACACATCTACAAAACCTTCGTATAGGAATTCACAAAGAAACAATCCAATTAATCAAGATACACAACGAGGGTCGTATTCATACGATTTTGCACTTCTCGACAAATATAATCTGTTTCATTATTCTAAGTGGTTATTCTATTTTGGGTAATAAAGAACTTGTTATTCTTAACTCTTGGGCTCAGGAATTCCTATATAACTTAAGTGACACAATAAAAGCTTTTTCTCTTCTTTTATTAACTGATTTATGTATCGGATTTCATTCGCCCCATGGTTGGGAATTGATGATTGGCTTTGTCTACAAGGATTTTGGATTTGTTCATAATGATCAAATAATATCTGGCCTTGTTTCCACTTTTCCAGTCATTCTAGATACAATTTTAAAATATTGGATTTTCCGTTATTTAAATCGCGTATCTCCGTCACTTGTAGTGATTTATCATTCAATGAATGACTGAAAAATGATCTACCTAATCCAATTATAATGTTTCTTACTTTGCAGTTGTATATAAGCAAAACATTGAAAATCGCTTTATATTTATACCCATCCCGGAGATTGATCCTATATTCCTATATATTAATCGAGTCAAATTATTCCAGTTCAAATTATTCCAGTAAATAACAGAATCGTGGATAGGAAACTCCATTAGTGACCTACCCCAATTTATTGTAGAAATTTTCGGGATCAATGATTGGACCATGCAAACTAGAAATACTTTTTCTTGGATAAAGGAACAGATTACTCGATCTATTTCCATATCGCTCATGATATATATAATCACTCGTACATCCATTTCAAATGCATATCCCATTTTTGCACAGCAGGGTTATGAAAATCCACGAGAAGCGACTGGGCGTATTGTATGCGCCAATTGCCATTTAGCTAATAAACCAGTGGATATTGAGGTTCCGCAAGCGGTACTTCCCGATACTGTATTTGAAGCAGTTGTTCGAATTCCTTATGATACGCAACTGAAACAAGTTCTTGCTAATGGTAAAAAAGGGGGTTTGAATGTGGGGGCTGTTCTTATTTTACCAGAGGGTTTTGAATTAGCCCCTCCCGATCGTATTTCCCCCGAGATAAAAGAAAAGATGGGTAATCTGTCTTTTCAGAGCTATCGCCCCAACCAAAAAAAAATTCTTGTCATAGGCCCTGTTCCTGGTCAGAAATATAGTGAAATCACGTTTCCTATTCTTTCCCCGGACCCCGCTACTAAGAAAGACATTCACTTCTTAAAATATCCTATATACGTAGGCGGAAACAGGGGAAGGGGCCAGATTTATCCTGACGGGAGCAAGAGTAACAATACAGTTTATAATGCTACAGCATCCGGTATAGTAAGCAAAATCCTACGAAAAGAAAAGGGG